GCATGGTCTAATCATTGATCCGAAAATTTATACAATAAATTGGGTAGGTCGCTAGTGTAGTTCCCTGTCCACGATTCTGCTATTTATTGGAATCATTTTACTAGAATAGTATAGTATGAAAATCCGCCCGATAGAAAGTTTTTAATACTTATGTAGAACTACAAAGTAAGATACATTTTAATTGGATTAATATCGGTGGATCATATCAATCATTCATTGAATGATAAATAACTACAAGTGACGGAGATACACGATTTAAATAACGAAAAATCCAATATTTAAAAATAGTATCGAGAATAACTGGAAAAGTGGAAACAAGACCAGATATAATTTGATCATTATGACCAAAGCCAAAATCTTTGTAGACAGAACCAATCATTAGTTCCCAACCGTGGGGTGAATGAAATCCGATACATAAATCAGTTACTAAAAGAATCAAAAAAGCTTTTATTGTATCACTTAAGTTATATAGGAATTCCTGAGCCCAAGAGTTAAGAATAACAAGTTCTTCATTACCTAAAATAGAAAAACCGCTTAGAATAACAAAACAGATTATATTTGTCGAGAAGTGCAAAATCGTATGGATACAATCCTCGTCGTGTATCTTGATTAATTGGATCGTTTCTTTGTGGATTTCTATAGGAAACTTTTGTAGATGTGTCTCTGAGCATTCTTTGATCATTTCTTCCAAGAAGAGGATTTCCTCTAATTCTATGAACTTTTCTAGAATACTTTTTTCTTGAATATCATTCAAAAAAATTTCGGATTGACCAGTATTCGACCAATTAGTAACCCAAGATTCCATACTTTTAGTAAATGAGAGAGAAATCCACCAGGGCATAAATACTATAGATGCAAGATACAAAAGAGGAGTGAATGCTTTTTTTTTCCCATTTTTCACCTGTTCATTTTTAATTAACCCATTTCATTTGTCGACTCTATATGATCCAATATTTCTTTCAAACATGAGTTCTAGACAAGGTATCAAACCTATGAATTTATTTTATTTGTGATTTTGTTTGAATCTAGAAAGAATACAGAAATAGACTAAGACTCCACCTCGAGTTCGACTGAAGAAATAATACAAAATCGTGTTTCCAGATATCTCAATTCATCAAATTCCAAACAAGTGTCTGCTTTCGATGAATGACCAAAAAAAGTCCTTTAAGGAATGAATATTGTTGAGATTTTGAGACGAAAGAACTCTTTTTCTATCAAAATTTCCAATACAATATTTCAAAAAAATTCCAACGATTCCCCATATTCAAGAATAGAATAATTGAGAGAAAGATATTGTGATGATCAAAAAAATGAGCGGCAAAACAAGACAGAAATGGGCCGGTTATCAGTATTAAGAAAACCCACTATGGGTTAGTAAAGAACACAAACGAAAGGATAAAAAAAAGGTCGATTGACAAAAAGAAAATAATTTACAAGATATGATTTATCTGCATCTAAAGTATCACTTAGTTATAGAAAAAACCGGGATTCTTGCATTTTTTCCCTCCTGCTGAAAAAGCATTCGTTCTTCAGCCCAGCTCCTTTTCTCAAAATACTTCAATTGGTACGCACAAGAAATAGGCCAATTCCGCAGCCTTTTGTTCAATTTCTCGTAGAGTCAAATTATCATCAGTACGGGTCAACGGAATAGCCCCACGGCCTCTGATGTCCATATAAAGGATACGGCGAGCATAAATACCCTCTTTAACTTCTATTCTAACGGATTGAATATCTTTTATAAAGAATCGGAGGAATATGCGACGATTTTTTCCAGGAAATCCCCAACGAAAAATACACACTATTCCCTCCTTTCTATCGAATTGATCATAACCACTACCTACATTCCAGGAAATTGTGCACCACAAATATGAACTAATAAAGAGACCCGCGATCCCGTAGAAAGACATCACGATCCCTTGTGGAAAAAAAAGGATTTGCTGAGACGGAACAAAAGATATCAAATTTCTACCAAGATAACTGGAAGTTCCAACCAACAAGAATCCTAATGAACCTAAAAAAACGATAAGGGCCCAGCAAAAATTACTTAGTTTTCGAGACCCCGTTCTAAGTTCTATCCATATATGTTCTGATCGCCAATTCATACTTGATCCGATTGTATTTTATTAGAATTGAGAGAATACCCCAAATGATTTTGACTTTACTTTTTTTGTTTCCGAATGAACTCTCATCAACTAGCACTAGTTTAATGTGAACTAGCACTAGTTTGATGGGAACCCTTAGGAGTAATTCATCAAATTGGTTAGATCTAAAATAATAACATAGCCTTCATATGATCCCAATATACATATATACATAGAGATCCACCAACTTTACATTTTAGGCATCCAGCGATCCCGAGCTATTTCAAACTAGCTAGAATTCAGTTACTCATAGATCATTTTCTGCAGGCATAAGAGCTTTTTCCTTTATGTTCGGCGGAAATCACATGTTCTGCCATATTTCCCGAAATAAATATCTGTGTTATGCTACAAGTCTAAGTTTCAAAAAAACAGATGAGATTGGGTCCCCTCAGATCTAAACAATCTTGTTTTTTTGAACATGAAGAAATAAAGAAGCCATTGCAATTGCCGGAAATACCAGGCCTACTAAAGGCACAAAAATGGAGGGAAAGTGGAAAGTTGTCATAAAATGGGGTACCTCGATTTACTATTTGTACCTGTTCTGATTTTTTTTAAATATCATATTTTTTATTTATACTAATTATAATTAATAATTGTAATTATTATGAATTTGTAGTTATTATTAACTAATTTAATTTGAAAAATCTTATTCGAGATATAAGTATCTAAGTGAGGATATAGAATAAGTCCAAGGAATGTAGAACTAAATAAATGGACTTATTCATCTTCATCTATCTACATGAAAGATACATATGATAATCCATTTTAGCATTTTTCTTCAGTTCTTTGTGTTTTGTTCTTGTCTTCGAATTTAATAAAGAAAGAGTTTCTTATAAATTATCGAAAGATTCGTTAGAATGCGACACAACCGGGATTTTTAGTGAAAATGGAATTTTCGGGAGATGAAGAAAGATACAAAAACTATATATCTATTTTTTCTCTATTTGAATTTGATTCTATACGTAAGACGAAATTCGTTTTATTTGCCCAATTTCACGAAAGAAAGAACTCGCGTTTTTATCTTGTTGATAGAGACTTCTTAATTAGTAATCGGGAATCTAGGTAAAAAAAGAGTTATCCGCAACTTTTTATTCTTTCTACAATTAGATCTTAGGTCACCAAGGAAAACCCCATTCTTATATTACTTTGATTCCGATAAGCTAAGATTCCGATAAGCTAAACAAGTAGTTTGCTACAAATAAAAAAATTGAACTTAGTGCGCTCTACTTGATTGAATTGGAATTCAAAGGAAAGAAGGCGTGGAGCTTAAATAACTCACTCAGAACACTTTTTAAAAGATTACGTGGTACGATTAGGTCGAACAAGCCCTTCTGGAATAAATATTCAGCCGCTTGTGAGCCTTCGGGTACTGTTTTATTCAATGTTTGTTCAATTACTCTTTTACCCGCAAATGCAATGTAGGAATTTGGTTCGGCAATAATAATATCTCCCAACATACCAAAACTCGCTGTTACCCCACCAGTAGTAGGAGATGTAAGGATTGATACATACAATAACTTTTTATTTGATTGGAAATCATATAAGGCAGACGATATTTTAGCCATTTGCATCAAGCTCAAACTTCCTTCTTGCATGCGCGCCCCCCCCGAAGCGCACACTATAATAAGAGGTATAAATTGATTGGTAGCGTACTCAATCAAACGGGTGATTTTCTCCCCGACTGCGGATCCCATACTCCCCCCCATAAACTGAAAATCCATAACCCCAATTGCTACGGGAATACCATTTAGTTGACCTACGCCTGTTTGAACAGCCTCGGTTAATCCTGTCTTTCGTTGATAAGAATCAATACGATCTTTATAAGGCTCCTCCTCCGAATGAAATCCAATGGGATCTAGGGAGACCATGTCTTCATCCATAGGATCCCAAGTACCGGGGTCGATCGAAACTTCGATTCTTTCTGAACTACTCATTTTCAAATGATATCCACATTGTTCACAAATATTCATTTTTGATTTCAAAAATTTCTTATAATTTAATCCATAACAATTTTCGCATTGAACCCACAAATGCCTGTATTTTTGAGTTGTATCGAGATCACTAGACCTTTGTTTTAGAGTTAAATCACTATTCTTCGCGTGGGTTCGTATACCGGACCTCCCACTTTCACTACTAGTTTTACGTTTATCAAAAACGCACCTATAAATGTAACTGTCACTACTATCACTTACAGTTGACGTATCAATACAGATTTGAGACTGAAGATAATTGTCAATGCAACTAGTAATGTGATTATTCCAACTAGATTGAGTATCATACATGTAACGATTGTATAAGGAATCTTCATTCGTAGATCCATTATTCATATAACTAGAATTGCGATAACGAGAAAAAGAACTTTCCAATTCACTCAGAAAAGGAAAAGAATAATCGTTGTCAATCTCAAAAATTTGATTTTCAATATCAAAATAGATAGAATAACTATCTCCATTAATATCCCTAACTAAAAAAGTCTCATCAGAGATGAAATTCCGAATGTATTTGGCGGGATCGACATTACTATAACTAGAATTGTCACGACCCCTCCAACTATGAATGTTGTTAGCCCTACCTTTTCTATCCGGATCTTCGCTTTCACTAGTATTTTCAATAGGACCAAGATTGTCCATTAATTTCTTTATCCCATACTTGCATTCTAACTCCTTCTTAAAGACCATCGAATTAAACCACCACCTTTTCATAGAGTTTTCGTGCCCCCTCTTTGTATAAAAAATACAATAGATGAATAGTCATTCGATCCACAATTCTTTATTTTTATTTGAATATCTTATTTCCTATCAAACTAAACATAGAAATTAAATCACTACTAATAGGAAGTGTGAAAAAGGATTCTCTTTT